GTGTAAATAGAAATAATTACACAAGGATAGATACTAGTTACCCTTCCCTACTTTATTTTATTTATTTAATAATTTTGTTTTTTCCTTTAATTAACTCAAAGTTCTTTCTTTAAAGAATTCTGCCTTCTTTAAAATATCATAAACAGTTCCTGTAGGTTGAGCACCTTTTTCAAGGAAATATAGAATAGCAGGAACATTTAAATAAGTTTGATTCTTTATTGGATTGTAAAAACCTACTTTTCGAAGATCTCTTCCTTCTCTTCGGAATCGAACATCAATTGCAACGATTCGATAGATGGCTCATTGGGATAGATGTAAATAAACAATGCCCCCCCTAGAAACGTATAGGAGGTTTTTTCCTCATACGGCTCGAGAAAAATGATTCCAATTTCTGTATATAATAGCAAGTGGATCCATAAAATCATGAATTTTACTATAATTTGAATTGAGTACTTTTTTCTTCTTCCTTACAGAAAAAGGAAGAAATCTCATTCATACTCATAACTCAAGTTGGGTAATTCTGACAAGAGAATCCTTAGACATTTATTGAGCCGTCTCTAAACTCTTTTGTTTGTCTCATTTCGAATCTATTTTTATTCCTCAGTCTGATCCAATTGTTGAGACAATTGAAAATAGTGTTTCCTTGTTTCGGAATCCTTTATCCTTGCTTTGTGAAATCATTGGGTTTAGACATTACCTCGGGGATCCTTATTCCTTTCAAAATGGCAGCAACATACCTTTTTTTGTTATTTCTTTCTATATAAATAGAATATGAATGATTGATTCCCTTGTGATACACTTTTCATCGAAATAGTTTTACCAATTTCGGAAAATTTGACTTTTCAAACTTGTTCTGAATTTGAACCTTTCGATTTAGAATTTATATATAGTGAGGATATACTTACAGAGTTGGTCTAACTTATTGATTTTCACTAACCCTAGATTCTTTCCCTTGAAAAATGAATCAATCCTTTCTTCTCGAGCTTCATCATGTACTATTTACTTATAACCCAACACAAATTAGGTTCCGGGCAGAACAGAACAAACTATGTCGAGCCAAGAGCATCTTCATTACTATAGAAGATGGCGGATGTAAAAATCCACAGCCGACCATGTCCTTCAAGTCGCACGTTGCTTTCTACCACATCGTTTCAAACGAAGTTTTACCATAACATTCCTCTAATTGAAATTTCAAAGCGGTATGGAATTGATTCAATATAAAATCATGAATAGTCATTGGTTCAACCGGTATATAATATTTCTATCTATGGATAAATAAGTATTTATCCGGATAAGGGTCAGCAAGGATCGAATTTATTTAATTTAACCCCATATTCTATCATATGAATTGAATGAAAATAAAGATATTCAATTTTACCCACATTTGACACTTGATTCCGTTTGTGAGAAACCAAACGAATTCTCAGATATGATTCTTAGAACCATTCTGAAAATTAATAAGAAAATATTTTTCCCTTTAACAAATTATTGTTTCATGTGGAATGCAGTGTGATCCCATCTTTCGTTTCATGAAAAACGATCTGGGACGGAAGGATTCGAACCTCCGAATAACGGGACCAAAACCCGCTGCCTTACCGCTTGGCCACGCCCCATTTTGATTTCTATTCGATATTAATCAACACTAATATTGGTATTGGTTATTCGTCAATCCCAACCCAAATACACAAAAACATATGGGATATTTTGTTGCTAGGATTCAAGACATGTAGATATAGAATCAAAAAAATTCATTGATCATTACATAGAATTCAATTAAGATATTGTATGAAAGTTGAATTCCTTATATTCTCATTTTAGAATGATAATGGGGGGAGGGATTTTTTATTTGGGAAAGTCCGAACCGAAGAAAAAGAAGGATTTCTTGATCTGCCTTTTTCATTTTTCCCTTATAAAAATAACTCAAAATTATCTAATCCACAAGAACGAAATGCTTGTTATGCTTAATATCTTTAGTTTAATCGGTATCTGTCTTAATTCTGTCCTTTATTCGAGTAGTTTTTTCTTCGCCAAATTGCCCGAAGCTTATGCCATTTTCAATCCAATCGTAGATGTTATGCCTGTCATACCTCTACTCTTTTTTCTCTTAGCCTTTGTTTGGCAAGCCACTGTAAGTTTTCGATGAAATCTTTAATACTCTGCTAAATTGATGATGTATTCGATAAAAAAATTCTAAAAATTGATAAGATCAGATAAGTCTTACATTACGAACCCTCGATTCAAAAATAGAAATTCTTGTATATTGAATGAATAACCGCAGCGATGAATTTGGATCAGCCTTTTCCCCGTTCTGACCTTCCGGTGAGTATGGACTATTAGGTACTCCACAATACCTAATTATTGATATGACAAGAAATTTCGGGTAACGAATGAATCAAAATCTTATTACAAATAAATTCGTCTTATTTTTCATTTTTTGGGGTGTCAAAACAAAAAAAAATGGTATATGTGGTAAAAAATAGGCAATCTATTCCCCTTTTTCAAAAAAAATGATCTTGGAGATTGTGTAATGCTTACTCTCAAACTCTTTGTTTACACAGTAGTGATATTCTTTGTTTCCCTTTTTATCTTTGGATTCTTATCTAATGATCCAGGACGCAATCCTGGACGTGAGGAATAAAAAATTTCTAGTTTTTTTGCTTTTTTCTAAATTAATTCTTAATAATCTTATTTGTTTCATACATTTAACTATGATAAAATCAAGGGATGAGAATCTTTTCGAATTCGAAAATACCAAGTGATCAGAGAAAGCGGAAAGAGAGGGATTCGAACCCTCGGTACAAATAATTCGTACAACGGATTAGCAATCCGCCGCTTTAGTCCACTCAGCCATCTCTCCTAATTTAATTCCAAATTGAAAATTTGTTATGTGATGTAACACGTGAAATAAAGATTGATAAAAATCCACCTTCTTCTCTTTATTTTCTTTTTTCATTTGATTTTTATTTATTTAATCTTATTTAACTTTATTATTATTATTTATTTTATTATATTATTAAAATAGAAATTCGAAATATTCTAAAATATTCTAATAAATAATAGAAATTTTTAAAATAGCTATTAAAATTTAAACTTAAACAAAGTATTTAATATTTAGATAAAATAATTTAAATAAAATAAAAGTAAAGGTATATATTTATACTAAGAGATATATATTTATTATAGTATAAATATATTATATATAATAAAATATGTAAAAATATGTATAAGAAATATAAGAAAAATAAGAAAAAAAAAATAGAAAAAAGCAATTGATCAGGAATTCAATATAGATAATGACTCAAAACAAAACGGATCTCCTCAATAGAAAGAATATCTTAGTTCTTTGATTTTATACGAAAGGTTTATTTTCCCGGCCTGATCTGCTTAAGTACTGGCCGGGACATTTCTTCTTTTATTCCATTGATTATTCTTTTTTTCTTTTTCTCAGTTTATTACTTAATTTCTTACTGTTGTCAAGTAAGGAATAAAAAAAGACATATGATAACATATTATGATAACATATATTATATATATATATATATAAATACATTAAACAATATTAAATTACATTTAACAATTTGAAATATTCAAAATATTTCTATTCTAATAGAATAGAACTCAATATAACTCATTTACTTCTTCAAGAGACAAACTTTATTTGAACAGTTGAGATTCAATTGACCCGAATTCATAAGATCTGGCACCGGCAGTTGAAAAGAAGGTGAAAAAGGGGGGGTCCATGTATACAGAATTTATAATTTTTATAGTCTAGCTTCAATCACCCCTTCAGGCGGGAACTATTAGTTTAGTAATGACTTCCCAGCAAATGAAAAGCTTAACTTTTTTTGTTATGCTATTTAAATAAAATTATGTTATTTAAATAAGCTTTACACTCTTCGCTTAGCTTTTTTTTATTTTTATTTTAAGTCCCCGGCGAGACTAAATACGTGTCAACGCTAGAATTTTCATGATTCCACTGCTATCTTGATTTTGTCTCACCCCTTTTTTTTGTTCGACAAATGGTCCATTCATATACAATAATGAATATGTAGCGGGTATAGTTTAGTGGTAAAAGTGTGATTCGTTCTATTAACAACTTAAATAGTTAAGGGGTCCATCGGTTTTTTTTCAAACTCCGATCAAAAACTTTATTTCTTAAAAAGGTTTAATCCTTTTCTTCTCAATAGCATATTTGAGGAAAAATATACGTTCTCACGATTTGTATGTATCCAAAGGCCAATTAGAAATTGCATCAAAAAGTTGGATTATAGATATGGAGTCGCGAAGCATAATTTTTTGGAATTGGATTAACTATTCCAATTGAATAAGTATAGGTAAAGGATCTATGGATGAAGATACAAAAGTATATTTCCAATCGTAACTGGATCTTCCATTTTTGTGTTGTAAAAGGAAATTGAAGCCAAATAGCTAAAAAACGATAGTTTTGGTTTACTAGAACCATCAGCATATTGTTTCAGCTCGGTGGAAACCAAATTCTTTTCCTGAGGATCCTAGGAGTGAAAATAGGGAACGAAGTAACTAGACTAGATAGATTTGGTATAATCTCTCTCCTCTAGAGGGATCATCTAGAAAGCGGGTAGCTTTAGATGCATTCATACAGAAAAGCTGACATAGATATTATGGATCTCATTTTTTCTCTGGAAATACATGGACCTTCCATAAAGGAGCCGAATGAAACCAAAATTTCATGTTCGGTTTTGAATTAGAGACGTTAAAAATGATCAACCAACGTCGACTATAACCCCTAGCCTTCCAAGCTAACGATGCGGGTTCGATTCCCGCTACCCGCTCCATATTCTTTATTATACATGCGTCATCAATTTGGATATGCATCCTTTTTTTCCCGAAAAGATATATTTTCTGTATAATCGTTTTTTATTTGAGCAAGAGTAAAGTAAGAATACGAAAGAAGAAAATAGAAATGAAAAGCGTCCATTGTCTAATGGATAGGACAGAGGTCTTCTAAACCTTTGGTATAG